CAGAGCGCCTTCTACTTCTAATAGGCCATGAACTAGATCAGAATCATTCTCAACGAGTCCATAGGAAGTGATCCCATTTTTTTCATCGGGTCCGGGTAAAGACCAAAGATCTTGAGCGACCGATCCGGCAGAACAACTCAAAAGATAAAGAAGTATCGTGAATTTCTTCATGCTCGTTCCAAGTTCGAAGTACCATTTGTACAAATAAGAATCCCCTTCGTTACATAATTTCTTCTTCAGATAGATAGATATAGGATCTATGGGACAATTACTTAGAAGTACATTTTGTGCTACAGCCCTTCCTATCTGATAGAAAAGGATCCCATGATCCTGAACCGATCTTACCTGGGATCGCAAATCCCAAGTTTGTCTATGAAGAGCGGATCTAATTGTATTAGTGTCTATAATTGATTTCTTCTGTGTAATACTAATCGATAGGACCTCATTGGTAAGTGCTACAAGATCTCGTGCATTGGGCCCCATGGTTATGGACCCGAATCCGTTAGTATGGAACATTTTCTTTTCCAAGTGAAATCCCCTAGTATATGAAAGAGTGAAAAAGTACTTTCGTTGTTGTGGAATAAGAAGCCTTCGTAACTTAATGCACGTATTGAATTTGTTCGGAGCTATGAGAGCGGGATCCACTTTTTGGGGAATATGAGTCGAAGCAATAACAAGAATATTTCTAGTAGAACATCTTTCACAATCCCTGGAGAGATGGTTCACTAATAGACCGAGGGATAAGTAATTCGACTCATTCACATCCAGATCATGAATGTTTGGGATCCATATTATGCAAGGAGACATTGCTCTTGCTAATTCGAATTGAAGGGTGATAGACAATCGGTTTATTTCCGCCATCATCTCCTTATCCATAGTTAGCGCATTCATCCAAGTTAGCAGTTCCAGCTCCGTATCAAGGTCACGATCGATATCGTCACTATCATCAATATCGATATCGTCACTAGCATCAATATTGTCACTATCATCAATATCGATATCAGCAATAAATTTAGGCTTCTTATCCAGTAACTTGTTAAGAAATACCGTAATGAAAGGAACATAGGAGTTTGTCGCTAGGTATTTGACCAAATAGGATCGTCCAGTTCCTATAGAACCTATCACTAAAATACCCCTAGAGGGGGATAAGGCTAAGCGGAGCGAAAAAGGTTTTCCATGAGATGGGAAATGAAAACTATTAGCCCCAGACGAAGTTTGTGAATAAGTGATTGTCTGATAATGAGCAAGGAATATCCGTCTTTCTGCTAAACAGGATATATTGAACTCATAATTCATTAGATGCTTTTGATGAATGTCAACCAAGTATCGTAAGTAAATTGCTCCCGGTTGTTCAATCATTTGATAACCAGAGTCATTCTTTGATAAATGATCACTATGAGTCAGACTCAATAGAATTCTTTTTTCTGTCGTTAAGGCGGAGAGCTGAACCAAGAATTTTCTTTCTTCCTCATGAATCGAATCACTGTTCGCGACCCAGGATTCTATTTTATCATCAATCCAATCCCCGTTCACGTTTTTTCTTTTTCTTATCAATGAATAGATCTCTTTACTTGTATGACTTAGATGTCTCGTATTTATAGAAAAAGCGATTCGATTGATGGGAAATAGAAAGAGATTCTTTAACCAGAAAGAATTCGGTTCAGACGTAGGATACTTATCTAGAAGTTTTCGCAACTCAATCTCAATCATTGATGAGGGAATCATCAAAGATTTGACCTTTTCGAACTCTGTCTGTAACTCACTAAAGGTCTGGGAAACAAAGAAAAGATGTATAAGAACGAGATATCCAGCAACAAGAACAAGGAAAAGGATTGAATAGAGGAATTCCCAAACATTTGGCGATCTCAGATGTGTCGATATCAACGACGACTTATTCTTTTTATTTCGATGAATCATTTCTTTGGACAGAAGATTATGTAACCATTTACTCGAGATCTCACTTCTGAGAAAAAATTGCATCTTCCACAATTTTGTCTGAAGAATTCGCCACGATATACCCATAATATCATGAAAAATGGATACACTGCTACTTAGTATTGACAATAGGTCTGAAAAAGTATCTAAAAATATCGAATTTAGATATTTGTACCCTGTCGAAGTAAAGAAGCTTGGCATATATGTTTGGAATAGATTCCATTTTTTTGAGAGAATTGAAAAAGCACTATCTCGTTGAAAGGTTGTATACATCCGCCCTTTCTGAACCCCAACGCATTTCTTTAGACAAAGACTCTGTTTTTTCCTTTTTTCGGATGGGAAATCTTTCTCAGAACATGGAATGTGAATCAAACCTATATTTGAATTGAAATTGGGACACTCATGAAGGTTCTTTCCTTCTGAATCAGATAGATTCATATCTGAAAGAGGTTGACAATAAGTTCTTTCAAAATTGACAATTTGTCCCTCTGTTAGAGGGTTTCCAGAAGTGTCTACGATCGAATAAATAGCTCTACGAACGAATGGATCGGGTCGACTTAGAAAATGAAAAGATTTGTCCAAGTTATACCTTTCGTCACCACTTTGTGGAAAATCGTTAGGTATGAATATGTTAGATACTTGTGACTCGATTGGTGAAATAGTAGTTCTCCCCCCAAAAACATGTTTTTTTTTACCAACGCACAAAGAAAATCTTTTCTTGCGAAGGAACAAGATATTGAGAAATTGCCCATATAGAAAATATGAATTATTATTACGAGCCTTTTCCACAGAAAAAGGGAATCTTTTCTTACAATAGAAGCAGAAGTGATGCGGATTATTCAAGAATCGAAGTCGATTTGCTTTATAAAAAGAGGATATCAATGAACTTCTGTGAAATGGTTTCCCGGGATTCAGCCAATTGTCTTGATCGTAGAATATCATTGAGAAATAGGAATCTTTGTTATCAAAGGATTTCCTGCGATTAGTTCTAGTATGGAATGAGTCAATCATCCGCTTTGGTATCTTATTGAACAAAAATGGTGATATTGTTCCTCCATTGATCAAGAATTTCGAAGTACCATCATCAGCCAGTAAGAAGGGGTTCAATTTTTTCAAATGAACAATTTGAAAACCTATCGATTCTAACAACTGATTGCAGAGTTTATCATTCGGACCTTTCAATTCATAGATGTTGATTTCGGACCTATGAATGGGGGTATTCCCAAAACTTACACAGGAAAAAGGAAAAGAAAGTGAATTAGACAAAAAGAAAAGCAACTTGGCCAAAAAACGAAGTGACTTGCCCAAAAAACGAAGTGACTGGGGGAAAAGGAAAAAGAAACGAAGTGACCTGGACCACTTGGGCAAAAAGAAAGTAAGCAACTTATACACATCTTTTTCGAATTTCTTGCAAACCTCAGAATAATTCATCAAAAATTGATTAATACGAATACGTGTATAAATACGTAATTGATCAAACATTACTTGAAAACGGCTCTTTTGCACTTGAAAATGCACTTGAAAACAGCTTTTCTGCTCAGAAAGGAAATGTTCCAAATGTTGCTGGCAATTCTTGCTCCCATTGGACCATTTGTATATATATGCATAATCTTGTTTGATCATATATTTCATTAGAGTTCTATGACTGAGAGTATCCTTTCCTTTTTGATCCCTTTGAATTCCATATTCGAAGTTGCGATCGGATCTATTCATTAAAAAGAATCGATTCAATACACTTCTTATGTACCTATTATATTGGATTTGAATCAGATTTCGGATCAATCTATATTGATTGACTGCTTCCATTATGTTATTGCTAGCAAATACCACCATTTTTTGCTTTAGATCTCCCAAACCATTCCCGCAGGAGATCCAGACCCGTTTTTGTCTGATCCTTCGAAAAAAATATTCATTCTCCTCATAACGAAAAAGAACAGGAGACAGAACCAATAAAGATTTCTTTTTCGATTCAGCCCCGGTGTTGAATACCTCATTCAAGAATTTTTTTTGATCCAATCCGTACGAATCAATAGAAAAAGAAAATCCCTTATGATACACCAGATCCGGCTCGGTTATTGATAGAGTAAATAGATCTGCCATTTCTTGCAATCTCTCTTCTGATTCAAAATCGTGGTGTAACGCGTATCCTCCCCTGTTCCGTTCATGGAATCGGTGAAAGAAATCAAAAAATGGATTTTTGTTAAAGAATGAAATCTTATTGGAACTGTCCAGATCCGGGTCATCCTTCGGAACCATATCACATCCCGGATCTAATGAAATAGAATGAATTGAGACAGTATTTTGTAAATACGTAATGATTTTGAATAAATGAATCATTTCTTTATTTTCTGATCGCCGGACAAAAGAAAGATGTTTCTTCAACAATTTCTGCTCTCTAGTGGACCTCTCAGTAGGATTCGAACCCAGATGAAGTTCTGACCATCTATCAGAGAAAAAAGAACGAACGGATCTTGTAGCATTCCCAAGAAATTCTTCCATTTCTTCCGGAAACAGATGATTAATCATCGGTTTCTCGCGTTCCGTGAATAGCTGGGACATTGAGGAATATCCAGAAAGGTTTTTCGGGAATCGGTCTGATTCTATCTCTTTTCGTTCCGTTTGAAGAAAGGAAGGATCCCAGGGAATCGATCTTTCTTCTAGTTGTTGAATCTCTCTTTGATTGATCAATGTGCGATATTCCGAATCCTCATTACTAATGGAATCCAAATGATTGGAATCCAAATGATCTCTGGATTGATCAGAGGATCCTTTCAGTTGGCTAGAATCCGTTACTTGAACGAAACTAGACCTTGTGGAATCATATTGAATATTTGACCATACATTCCGTACCTTGCTAAAAAACCGATCCTTCTTTCCCAACCACACATTGCCTAACCAAAAATACGATTCGGGCGGATTATTCCCCCAACTAGGGAATAAAAGGAAGAGATCTTGGCGGAATTTCCACATATGAAATTGAGTACAATTTTGCAACGAGATAGCCCCCTTGTTTCTCGAGAAGAGATGGGAAACATGCTCATGTTGTTTGAAGAAAACCCCCGCTTCAATTGGTCTTTTTTCACGAAAAGCAGACATAAGATAAGAAATCCAGTCTTTCGCTAATCTTTCCAATAAAATAGGATCAGCCAATTTCCAATCATGGTCCTTGTGGGTCGAATCATCATCCATATAATATACAAAAAGAAACTCCAGAGATTTGCTATCTTTCTCTTTGAATAAGATCTCAATTTCGGCGACGGTTTCATTAGATATCTTACAACTAGAATTCCTCTTTGTTATTGAGAGAACCCCAGTACTCTCTTTCCGATTCAGGAAAGAACTCTCAGAGATCTTTTTTCCTTTTGGAAGATACAGGAGCGAAACAATCAACCTATTGATATTGGAAGACCCAACAGCTTCTTCCAATCGATCATTTCTGGGTCCAGTGGAATTCATAGGTATAGGAAGAAACCCTGTCAAATATAGGTTTTTTCTTTCGACCATATTTCGATTGTTAATACGATATATAAGTACCGCTACTACAAAGAGTATTACTCCCCTGATCGTGAAAGATCGATTGCTTGTTGAACCCTGGAAATTGCGTGAAAGTAGAATACTAAAAATTCGTGGGTCAAAGAGTTTTAGAAAACGTTCTTGGTGGAAAAAGATGTGAATAAAGGATCCCACTGAATTGAATTGGGTCCACGAATCTAAGAAATAGTGAGAATTCTTTATCTCTCTCATTATCTCTCTCAATTCGAAAATACAGAACTTGATTTGTCTTTTTTGCATCTTGATTTGTCTTTTTTGCATTAGGTTCACCCCCGAGATTTCATCTCATTTTGATTTTGATTTTGATTCTTCTTTTATGTTATTTTAATTTAAATGATTTTATGTTATTTTAATTTGACTTATTTTATGTTATTTTAATTTGACTTATTTTATGTTATTTTAATTTAAATGATTTTATGTTATTTTAATTTAAATGATTTTATGTTATTTTAATTTGACTTATTTTTTATATTGGATTGGCACCGTGGACAAGGGTCCCTGTTAAGCATCCATGGCTGAGTGGTGAAAGCGCCCAACTCATAATTGGCGAAGTCGTAGGTTCAATTCCTACTGGATGCACGCAATCAGGACCTTGGAATCTCATCCATACATAACGAATTGATGTCACATAACACAATTCAGATCCATATCATAACATATCTATCATACATATATATCTATCATATTCATATATTTGATTATTCTTATGAGCTACATTACAAAAATCGCACCTAACCATTAAGTAAGATGCGATG